GAAACGGATAAATGAAGCATTGTTGCCGAAATCTATCTATTTCGAAATATCTCTGTAATTCCTCCATTTGAAATTCTACTTGGTCCCCTCGGACCAAAGGCACGAGGTATTTATTTCTTGGATTAGCAAATGATACATAGTGCGATACGGTCAGAGCAAGGTATCATAGTCAAAAAGTAGATACCCCGAAGACGGGGAGTACAGCCCAAGCAATGGATCCTCTCTTTCCGCCCAATTTGTTTGTGTTCATTATAGTTACAACAGATGGTTAGAAATCCTTTATTTTTGCAACCCAATCGATCTTTTGACTTTGGAAGAAATTCTCTTTATCAGTATACCGTTTCTTCTACACACTCGTCTCCACTCCGTACTCTATAATTTAGTATAGAGAGAATAATTAATAGTTAGGATTTGTGAAAAATTAAGGAATCGACGATCCACTCATCGGAGAATTCTTTCCCGCATCAGGCACTAATCTATTTTTAACGTCTAATTAGATCGGGGAATCATTCGAATTATGAATCGAAGCTCGTTGCTTTTGGGTTCCTTAGCATTGGAGCCATTAGGGCTCTATCCATTTATTCACACGACCCAACTGTGAATTGATTTGGTACCGCTGCCAAAAGCAAAACAAGATTTTGTACCGCCCCGGTTAAGGATGAAATATTCCCAGAGCTCTCCATTGATACGACATGCTGTTTTTTCCATTCGTTCTCCTTCAGGATCAGTCGTGGTCTTACAAACTCTACCAATGATATGGACGAATCCGTTGCTTCATCCAAATGTGTAAAAGATCATAGCCGCACTTAAAAGCCGAATACTCTACCGTTGAGTTAGCAACCCGTGTAACTGTGGTATGTAGATACGATCTAAACCAAAAAATAGAACAAATAGATTAGATTGTCTTACCCAACCAAAACATTGAACCAGCAACAAATCGAAAAGAAACATTTTTTGATCAATCAAAAACGTAAAAATGTTCAGATCTGATGAAACTACAACAGATTCGCGGATAAATAGGGCTAATTTACGGACCTTCTTTTTTCTCATTTTTTTTTTTGAAATTCAGAAGAGACTCCTTTTGTCGCAGCGAATCTGTCGAACTCATCATTTGATTTGAGTGAAGGAAAGAAACAAACTTATGGGATGTCGAACAGTGAATCCATTTATTTAGCCACGATCCAATTATAAATCGGCCAATACACCGTTGTCAATGTGAATTGAATGTTGAGAAACAAATCCCATAAACACAAGAAACATAAGGAAAATAAGGACTTGTGTTGGATTGGCACTACTATTCACTCAATCCTTTTTTTCGTTTCATGACATTTCATGTCAATAGAATAGAGTTTTTGTCGCTATATGATATGGGATCGCGTGTTAGCAATAGTGAATAAATATGAATAGAGCAAGAAAAAAGGAACGGTGGAGAAAAAATTATACAAAGCTAGATATTCCCTTTTTCTTTTTCAGAAATTGGATTTCGTTTTACTAATTTGAAGTTCCTTAAAGACTTCCGCTTTATTTGAAATATCATAAACAGTTCGTGTAGGTTGAGCACCCTTCTCGAGGAAATATAGAATAGAAGGAACGTTTGAATAAGTTTGTTTTTTTATCGGATCGTAAAAACCCACTTTACGAAGATCTCTTCCTTCTCTTCGGGATCGAACATCAATTGCAACGATTTGATAGACAGCCCATCGGGATAGATATAGATGAACAATACCCCCCCTAGAAACGTATAAGAGGCTTTCCCCTCGTACGGCTCGAGAAAGAATGATTCGAATTTCTGTATATAGTGGAAAACGGATCCATAAAAATCATCAATTAATTAGGATTTGAGTCTTCTTTCTTTATTTTTTCTTCCTTACTGAAAACTGAAAAAGAAATCTCATTCATACTCATAACTCAAGTTGGGTAATTCTCCAAGAGATCGAAGGTAAACCCTTCGACGTTTCTTGAGCCGTCTCTAACCTCTTTTGGTTGTCTCGTACTGAGACAATGGAAAATGGCGTTTACTTGTTCCGGTATCCTTTATCTTTGCTTTGAATCATTGGGTTTAGACATTACTTCGGTGATCCTTAATTGTTTCAAAAAGGCAGCAACATACCTTTTGTTCTTTCTATTGAAGAATTACACAAATGATTGTATCCTTTATGATACAATATGCTTTTGATCGAAAAAGTTTTACCCATTCCGACAATTGTACTTTTTTGCTTTTGGATTTGAAACTTGTTCGACGTTTTGGATTTTTACATCGAAGATATCCTTACGAAGTTGGAACAGCTTATTGACTGGCACTAACCCTAGATCCCTCCCTCTGATAAATGAATCAAGAATTTATGCTCGAGCTTCATCATGTACTATCCCCAAAAATTTGAGTCCTAGTGACATAGAACAAACTATGTCGAGCCAAGAGCATCTTCATTGATATATAAAATCAAATGGAAATGGTGGGTGCAAGAATCCACAGAAGATCTATCTTGTCCTTCAAGTCGCACGTTGCTTTCTACCACATCGTTTCAAACGAAGTTTTACCATAACACTCCTCTACCTCTCGTTTGGAATTTGGAATCGGTATGGAAACGATTCAATATGGAATCATGAATAGTCATTGGCTCCTTCAGTGCAGTGCATAGTAGAGTAGTCCATACCCTTTCTTTTCTATACGGATGAATAGACATTTATTTCTCTGGGAAAGTATCGGCAAGAGGCCCGTTTAACCCCATATTCCGCCATCTGTCCTATGAAGAACACACATTTCTAAAAAACACTAAGAATGTGTTGCTTAAGACTTATTTATATTGACACTTTCAACGTATTGTTTGGGACGATCACCCATGAACAATCCAATTCTTTCTTGAACAACTAAGCCAAAGAAAAGTATTTAATTAGATTAAATATAAAGGAACCAAATAAAACGAACCATTAACTAAACAAGTTATTCTAATAACCCAGGAAAGTCGCAAGTAACTCGACCTCGATACAAAAGATTAACTAATCTCACACCCCTTCAAATATTTAAGATTTAAAAATATAAAGTAAGGAAAGGAATCATGAAAAATGCTTTCATGAATTTCCTACTTCGAGACAGAATGATCCTTATTAGAATTAGATTAGAATTAGAAATAAGTTTTCCTGAAAGAATGAGTTTGATCTCTAAATCAATCAAATCAACAAATTACCACAATCAAAACAAGTAATTAAATTATATATCAAAGGGTTAGCAGATATCTTATTAATGAAAGATACACAAATTTTAATGAAAGATACACAAATTTGATCATCATAAGAGAAATCCTTGTTTCTTTTTCAATTGAATCATCAACAATTTCAACCGTATAGACGGGTCGAGAAACAAATCCAATTTATTTGGATTCATGGAGATGAATAAAAAGGAAAGACCTATGGAAGATAAAATTAAGGTCGTTATTCTCTCACCTGATTTTCTCAATCAGAGTCGTAGGAGTCTGCTCTTTCTGGATACAGAAAGATACACCGGAGAATAGTGACCGCGGGTCATCGTATATATTTAAGAGATCACAAATCAAATCTATTTCACCGAAACCGAAATATCTGTGCCACTAAAGCCTAAAGTCAAACAAACAATAAATAAGAATACATATGGATTGGACGCGGCTCATTGTATACGGATTTTTTGTATACATATTTTGGTTTATTTCAGGTTCAGGAATCTTTCCTGAAATTCTATTTCTATTCCATTATGGAATAGAAATAGAAATAGAATATTTGAATCCCCTCCCATCGTTTCATTGTTCTCCAATGATTCATTGGAGAACAATGAATTTCAAATAAAAGCAATTGGATCAAAAGAAAAGAAATCTGTTCCATATTGAAGTTTATTCTTTTTAATGCGACCTAATATAACACATATGTTGAAATTGATACCTTTCTTTGCGAAAAACGCGTATTTACACAATTTTATGTGTATTATAGTCAAAACGAAACAAATCAAAAAGGATCTTCTTACAGGATGCTATCTTGTATAGGTATACAGCCAAATTAGTCCAAATCAATTCGACTCATCCCGTCCTTACCTTTCTCTTTTTTTTGTTCCACCCCGGGCTTAGGAGCTTTAATTCTAGTGATGAAATAAGTACCAAGGACTCATCCCGTTTCAGATTCAGGATCTAGCCAAAATTAGTCATTTTGAATACCCTATTCGCTTTAGGAAAGAGAGAGACCCGTCTTAGGTATTTCGACTCAGAATGCATCGCGTGGGAATCCAAAAAGGATATGATTCTTCATATGAATGATTAGAAATCAGAAAGAAAGGTGGGATGGGACTGCGTTGTATCCAATATTACACTTTGAAACAGAAGATTCTTAAAGAAAAGAGAACATTTTTATGAAAGAGTCAAGTGTGGGACGGGAGGATTCGAACCTCCGAGTAACGGGACCAAAACCCGCTGCCTTACCCCTTGGCTACGCCCCATTTCGATTTCCATTCGACACAAATAATACTATTATGTCTATTGGTTGTTTGTCAACCTTGGTCCCCATTTCGATTTCCATTCGAAACAAATAATACTATTATGTCTATTGGTTATTTGTCAACCTTAGTCCCCATCTAGATAGAATCTATATAGATAGATAGATCTATAGATAGATCTATATAGATTCTATACATATTTAGAATCTATAGACCCAGAATTAGGTTGTTGCTAGAATTCTACACACGTAGATGTAGAATCAAAATGAATTTCTTGCTCATTCTATATAAATCAATTAAGATATTGTAGAAAAGGATGATTTTTTCAATTCTCAAATGAGAATTGAAAGATTTTTGATTGGGGTCAAAACAAAAGAAGAATTTTTTGTTTGGCCTATCTTCTTTCTTCATTTTTTCCCTTATATCAATAACTCAATAACAATGAAATTCTCTCCAGGAACAAAATATTTATTATGCTTAATACCTTTAGTTTGATATGTATCTGTCTTAATTCCACCCTTCATTCGAGTAGCCTTTTCTTTGCCAAATTGCCCGAGGCCTATGCTTTTTTCAACCCAATCATAGATATTATGCCGGTCATACCTGTGCTCTTTTTTCTCTTAGCCCTTGTTTGGCAAGCTGCTGTAAGTTTTCGATGAGATCTTGAATACTATCCGAGAAGGATTCATGATTGATTCGAGAAAAAAAGAAATCTATTCTAGCGGTTGATAAGATCAGATAAGTCTTACATTATGAACTCTCGACTCAAACATGGAAATTAGATAGCCAAGATGAATTCGGATCACCCTGTTTTCTCATTCTGACCCTCCTAAGGTCAAATACCCTGTGTAAGGTCCCTCACAATACGTAATTGTGAGTATGAAAGAAAATTTCGGTAACGAAGGAAATCTTATCTTATTACAAATGAATCCCCTTCTTTTCTCGAAAGAAATTTCTTGGTGCCAAAATGGGATGTGCGGCACAAAAACAGAGAATCTATTCCCCTATTTGCTTTCCACCAAAACGGATCTTGGAGATTGTGTAATGCTTACTCTCAAACTCTTCGTTTACACAGTAGTGGTATTCTTTGTCTCTCTATTCATCTTTGGATTTCTATCTAATGATCCAGGACGTAATCCTGGGCGTGAGGAATAAAAAAATCAGAGGTTTTTAGTTCCTGGATTTCTTAATCTTCTTAAGATCTTCCCGATTCCATATATTTAACCAAGATAAGAACCTTTAACCAAGATAAGAAGGGATCAAGATTTTTAGAATTCGAAAGATGAGAAATCTCAAGCGATCAGAAGGGGCGGAGAGAGAGGGATTCGAACCCTCGGTACGAATAACCCGTACAACGGATTAGCAATCCGCCGCTTTAGTCCACTCAGCCATCTCTCCCAATAACAAATTGGGAGTTCATTTGTAACTCGTGAAGTAAAGATTGAGAAAATCGAGGTTCTTTTATTCCCCGGCCTGGCCGGCCTCTAGCCGGGCCATTCCTCGTTTTGTTCCAATCAATCATGGATCAAAAAATTTTTCTGATTTTGATTTTCTTTTAAAAAGAACATACTTGTTATTGTGGCAGTAACGAAGGCTGTTTCCATTCCTATGACACTCACTCCTGTCATTTGTTATGATTCTTTAGATTTCTATTTTCCTTTTTTTATTTTATTGATATTGACTTACTGAAATGAAAAAACACACATTTCTCGTGGGAAAAGCTTTGTTTGAACGCTTGAGTCCGCAAAAAAGACGAATACTATGATTTTTTATTTTTCACTAGATCCACTCGACCAAAATTCATAAAATTTGGCAGTTCTATAAATAGAGAAAAGAGTAACCTCGAAAAAAGAGAAGATACAAACTCTCACTTTTTGCGGGGAAGAATCGTTTCTTTACCCGAAAAGAATTCATGGAGAAGTTCAAAAAAATGGAGCTACGGATTCTTGTACAACTCATTCTTCTGTTTATGTTCCGACCTCAATGGCTATTTCGAACCGGAACTTCAGTAACGATTCCTCATGCAAAAGGTATAACTTGTTACTTAAATAAATCCTCTTCTATTTCATTAAGTCCCCCTCGGAACACGTTAGCACTCACTGCAATTTTCGTGATTCTAATACCATCTTATCTTGATTACGCCCCATTCGCTTATTCGACAAAATAATTATTCATATACAATAATCATATTGTAGCGGGTATAGTTTAGTGGTAAAAGTGTGATTCGTTCTATCGGCAACGGAAATAGTTAGAGGATCTTTCAGTTTGATTCATATTCCGACCGACAAACTTTATTTCTTAAAGGGGTTTAATCCTTTAACCCTCAATGCCTCGTTTGAGGAAGAATATAGATTCTAGTGATTTGTATCCAAAAGTCAATTAGAAATTGAACAACAAAATTCATTGGATTATGGAATCGCGAAGCAGAATTTTGATTTGTATTGTAGGTTGGATCAAACCTTCCTTTTCCTTGAGTATAAGGAAAGGATCCATGGATGAAGATAGAAAGGCGTATTTCTAATCGTAACTGGATCTTCCCCTTTTTTTGTAAAGGGAAAGATTGAAGTCAAATAGCTAGGAAACGATGGCTTTGGTTTACCAGAGCCATCGCGTCGCCATATTGTTTCAGCTCGGTGGAAAGAAAAAAGTTCTTTTCCTCAGGATTCTCTCGAGTAGAAATAAAGAACGAAGTAACTAGAATAGAAGGGTTTCTTAGAATCCCCCTCTTCTAGAAGGATCATCTAGAAAGCGAGTCGTTTTGGATGCGATTCATACAGAAAGGCTGACATAGGTGTTATGGATCGAATTTTTTTCTTTGAATTCGAATTGACTATGATTCCTTTTTTGCATACAACGTAGACATTTTCTTTTTTTTTTTGAAATTTTGTTTACGGATTAGATCCGGGAATCTATCCTTCTTCCATAAAGAAGCCGAACGAAACCAAAGTTTCATGTTCGGTTTTGAACTAGAGACGCGAAAAATGATGAATCGACGTCGACTATAACCCCTAGCCTTCCAAGCTAACGATGCGGGTTCGATTCCCGCT